ATATCCCTTTTCTTTTGTGTCATTGACATAAGAGATGTCATTTATAGTCTATCTCTTTCTCTTTCTATTCTATATTTCTATATATATATAATATATGGAAATAATATATATGGAAAGTTAAGGAATCATCATATAAGAAAAGAATCGAGAAATTGCAATAGAAAAGAAAAAGGGGAGGTTTGTGTTGTGATGATTTTGAAATCTTTTCTACTAGGTATTCCATTATCCTTATGCATTAAGATAATAAATTCGGTCGTAGTGGTCGGGCTCTATTATGGATTTCTAACCACATTCTCCATAGGGCCCTCTTATCTCTTCCTTCTCCGAGCTCGGGTTATGGAAGAAGGAACCGAGAAGGAAGTATCAGCAACAACTGGTTTTATTGCGGGACAGCTCATCATGTTCATATCGATCTATTATGCGCCTCTGCATCTAGCATTGGGTAGACCTCATACAATAACTGTCCTAGTTCTACCGTATCTTTTGTTACATTTCTTCTGGAACAATCACAAAAACTTTTTTTATTATGGATCTACTACCAGAAATTCAATGCGTAATCTCAGCATTCAATGTGTATTCCTGAATAATCTAATTTTTCCATTTTTCAATCATTTCATTTTACCAAGTTCTACGTTAGCCAGATTAGTCAACATTTATATGTTTCGATGCAACAACAAGATGTTATTTGTAACAAGTAGTTTTGTTGGTTGGTTAATTGGTCACATTTTATTCATTAAATGGGTTGGATTGGTATTATTCTGGATACGGCAAAATTATTCTCTTCGATCTAATAAGTATCTTGTGTCCGAATTGATAAATTCTATGGCTCGAATCTTTAGTATTCTCTTATTTATCACCTGTGTCTACTATTTAGGCAGAATGCCGTCGCCTATTGTCACTAAGAAACTGAAAGAGAAAGAAACCTCAGAAACGGAAGAAGGGGGAGAAAGAAAGGAAGAAAGCGATGTAGAAACAACTTCCGAAACGAAGGTTCCTAAACAGGAACAAGAGGGATTCACCGAAGAGAGCCCAGTGAATGGAAAGGAAGATGAATTTCACTTTTACTTGAAAGAGGCACGCTATCAAGATAGCCCAGTTTACGAAGATTCTGATCTGGATACTCATCAAGATAATTGGGAATTCCGAAGACTGAAAGAAGAGAAAATATATTTATATTTATATTTCTGGTTTCATTGGATTAAAAAAATTTTTGTGACTTTTTTTCTCAATTATAAACAATGTAATCGTCCATTACGATATATAAAAAATAACCAATTAGAAAATGCTTTACGTACTGAAATGTCACAATTTTTTTTTTTTACATGTACAAGTGATGGGAAACAAATAATATCCTTTACGTATCCACCTAGTTTATCGATTTTTTTGAAAAAAATAAAACGAAAAATCTCTTTGTACATCTCTTTGTACAAAAAAAAAAAACTATATGACAGAGATCCTTATAACTCTTCTTATAACTTTTGGATTTATACCAATGAAAAAAAAAAGTGCAATTTGAATAATGAATTTAGAAACCGAATCAAGGTCTTAGAAAAAAACGAGAGACCTCTTAGTTTGAATATGGTTGAAACAAGCACCATATTATGTGATGATGAGAATGAAAAAAGATGTTTGCCAAAAACATGTGATCCTTTTTTCAACGGACCATATCGAGGAATGATAAAAAAATTCTATTCACGTGCAATCATGAATGATTTAATCATTTATAGAGATAAAGAAAATTTGGTAGAAATCTTTTGGATAAATAAACCTCATGATCTACTTCTTTATATTAATAATTCCTTAGAACTTTATCATCAATCATTTTTAAATTCTACTAAAAATTTCTCAATTGATGAAATTTTTTATCAGTACAGACCCAGTTTTCATTTCAAAAGATGTTTTTTATTGAAATTGAAAGAACAAAAAGCAATTGATCCAGAAAGTCAAACAAAATCTTTAGAATTTTTTTTCGATGTAATTCCAATGGGTACAAAGGATCAAAAAACAATAAAAAAAATATCTATTGGAATAGAAGAAATCAGTAAAAAGGTTCCTCGATGGTCATACAAATTAACCGATGATTTGGAAGAAGAGGAAGAAAAAGAAGAAGAATTAGCAGAAGAAGATCATAATATTCGTTCAAGAAGAGCCAAAGTTGTATTAATTTATAATGGTCAGAATAGCATTTCTATTTCTAGCACTAAAAGTAGTAGTAACAATCATCAAAATGATGATAAAACAGAAGAGGTGACTTTGATACGTTACTCCCAACAATCGGATTTTCGTAGAAATCTAATCAAAGGATCCATACGCGCTCAAAGACGTAAAACAGTCATTTGGAAAATCTTTCAAGTAAATGTACATTCCCCTCTTTTTTTGGATCGGATAGACAAAATATATTTTTTTTCTTCTATTAAAATGAATATCACTGAAATGAAGAATCTCATTTCGAGGACTTACATTAAACGAGAACGAGAATCACAATTCAAAATAGCAAATGAAGAGACAAAAGAAGAAAAGGAGAAACAGAAAAAAAACGAGGAAAATGAACGTATAGAAATATCAGAAGCTTGGGATACCTTTCTATTTACTCAAGCAATAAGAGGGTTGATGTTAGTAACCCAATCTTTTCTTAGAAAATTCATTATATTGCCTTCATTAATAATAACTAAAAATATTTTCCGTATGCTATTCTTCCAATTACCCGAGTGGTACGAGGATTTTAAAGAATGGAATAGAGAGATACATATTAAATGTACCTATAATGGTATTCAATTATCAGAAACAGAATTTCCCAAAAATTGGTTAACAGATGGTATTCAAATAAAAATTCTATATCCTTTCCGGCTAAAGCCTTGGCGAAAGCCTAAGATACGATCGACTAGAAATAAAAAAAATCCAATGATCAAAAAAGAAGAGAAAAAAACAAACTTTTGTTTTTTAACAGTTTGGGGAATGGAAACAGACCTTCCCTTTGGTCCTCCCCGAAAACGACCTTCTTTTTTTGAACCTATTTATAAAGAACTCGAAAAAAGAAATAGAAAGCTTCAAAAAAATATTTTACAAGTTATAAAATCTTCAAAAGAAAGAATAAAATTCTCTCTAGAAGTTTTCAAAAAAAAAACAAGATGGGTCCTCAAAATAGTTCTAGTTATCAAACTAATAATAAAAAAACTGGAAAAAATAAATCCAATTTTATTATTTGACTTGAGGAAAGAAAAAGTATATGAACCAAACGAAAAGGAAAAAGTTTTAAAAAAAAAAAAAAAGATTCTTCGCGAATCGTCCGTTATAATTCGACCTATGAATTGGTTAAATTATTTACTAATAAAAAAAAAAATCAAAGATCTTTCTGATAGGACAATCAAAATAAGAAAAAAAATAGAACAGACCACAAAAGACAAGAACGAAATAATTCTTATTTTTGATAATAAAAGATCGAAATCAAAAAAACAGATTATTAAAATTTTAAAAAGTAAAAATATCCGATTAATGCGTAAATCACACTATTTTTTTAAATCATTCATTGAAAAAATATACATAAATATCTTGTTATGTACTATTAATAATAATAAGATTAATAAGATCAATGCACAACCCTTCTTTGAATCAACAAAAAGGATCTTTCAAAAATACATTTACAACAAGGAAAGAAATAAAAAGAAAGAAGAAATTTTTGAAAAAAATGAAAATACAATGAATTTTATTTTCACTATAAAAAAAAAAAAGTCGTTTCCCAATACTGATGATACTGAGAATAGGAATCCAAATCCCAATTTTTATTGGAATTTATCTTATTTGTCCCAAGCATATGTATTTTACAAATTATCACAAACTCAATTATTTATGAAATTCCTTTCTAAGTCTCATTTGAGACCTGTATTTCAATATCAAGGACGCTATCCCTTTTTTAAGGATAAATTAAAAGACTATTGTATGATATACGGAATATTTGATTCAAAATCAAGAAATAAGAAAATTCATACATATGAATGGAAAAATTGGTTAAAAGGTCATTATCAATACGATTTTTCTCAAAAATGGCGAAATAAAATCAATCGTATGATTCAAAATAAGGAATCAATCCAATTGTTTTTATATAAAAAAAAAAAAGATCAATTCATTCCGTCCATGAAAAAAAATGACTATGCAACAGATTCATTAATGAGTCAAAAAGACAAATGGAAAAAACATTACAGATATAATCTTTTATTATATAAATATATATACCCCGAAAATTCATATCTTTATGGCTCAACATTATCTACATTAAAGGTCAATGAAGCCCAAGAAATTCCATATCAGTTCAATAAATTGAGATTGAAACCCGAATTATTTTATGTATTGGTAAGTATGCCTAGTAATCATTATCTAGAAAAAGAATATCTTATTGATAGAAATAAAAATGGGGATAGAAAATATTTGGATTGGAGAATCCTTCATTCTTGTTTTAGAAAAAATATTGAGATCTATACCAATACACATATCGGCATCAAGATTAAAAAAAATATTAAAACTGAAATTAGGAATTTTTCAATTGATCAAGAAATCAAACCAAGCAATCAAAAAAGGTTCTTTTTTGATTGCTTGGGAATGAATCAAGAAAGGTTCTATGATACCATATCAAATAATGATACTATAGTCTATCTAGAACCTTGGTTTTTCTCAGAATTTGTGCTACCTTCTAATGTGTATAAAATGCCACCTTGGAACATTCCAATCAAATCACTATTTTTTAACTTTCATAGAAATGAAAGAAGTAAAAACATCAAAGTCAACTCAAAAAAGAACCTTCATATACATATTTCATATAAAAAAAAAAAACTGGAATTAGGAAACTTGAACCAGAAAAAAAACAAACAAAGAAATCTTGAATCAAATCTACGAAAACAAAAGAAAAAAAAAACCTTTGACGAACATTACACAAGATCTGAAATAGAAATGAACAAGGATAGAAAAAAAAAACAATATCAATATAAAAAAAAGCAGGAAATAAAACTAAATTCTTTTTTGAAAAAATATTTACTTTTTCAATTAAAATGGGCTGATACCTTGAATCAAAGACTAATGGATAATATCAGGACATATTGTCTCCTACTTAGACTGAGAAACCCAAAAGAAATTGCTATATCTTCAATTCAAAGAGGTGAAATAAATCTGGACGAAATATTTTTTCAAAAAAATTTAATTCTTACAGAATTCATAAGAAAGGGAATCTTAATTATTGAACCAATTCGTCTATCTATAAGAAGGGACGAAAAATCTATTCTATATCAAACCATGGATATTCTATTGGTGTATAAGTATAAAAAGAAGCACCAAACTAATGAAAGATACACAAAAAAAAGATATATTGATAAAGGGGAGGTTGAAAAATCCATTGTACCATACAGGAACATATTTGTTAGTGTAGACAAAAATCATTATGATTTCCTTTTTCCTGAAAATCTTATATCTCCTAGACGTCGGAGAGAATTTAGAATTCGAATTTATTTCAATCCCCAAACTTGGAATGTTGCATATAGAAATCCAAGATTTTACAATGAAAACAAAATAAGAAACTGTGAACTATTTTTGAATGAGAACAAGCATATTAATAGAGATGCAAAAAAATTCATTAAATTCAAATTGTTTCTTTGGTCCAATTATCAATTAGAAGATTTAGCTTGTATGAATCGCTATTGGTTTGATACCAATAATAGCACTCGTTTCAGTATGTCAAGAATACATATGTATTCACAATTCAGAATGAATTCAATTCAAATGAAAAATTATCAAATTTATAATTGATTTGTTTTTTATTGTGAAACATATTCGGTAGACAAAAGTCAAAAAATATACATTTATTTTTTCTTTTTCCTGATCGGTCAAATTTACATTCACAGAAAGAAAAAAAATAGAAATTTTCATTTATTTTTTATATTTTTTATGGTCAAAAATTCATTCATCTCAGTTTCTTTTCTTCCAGTGGAAGAAAAGAAAGAAAACAGTGGGTCTGTTGAATTTCAAGTATTCCATTTCACCAATAAGATCCGGAAACTTACTTCACATTTTGAATTGCACAAAAGAGATTTTTTATCACAAAGGGGTCTGCAAAGAATTCTGGGAAAACGCCAACGACTATTGACTTATTTGTCAAAGAAAAATAAAGCACGTTATAAGAAATTAATGAATCAGTTAGATATTCGGGAACCAAAAACTCGTTAATTTGAATTTCTTATTCTTAGTCTTGCTATTTTTTTTTTCAATTATTAGTATTAGATTTGTCATTTTATTTTTTAAAAACCACATTTTGAATTTTGAGTTTGACAAATTCATGAAATAATGAATTAAGGAAGAAAAATATGACTATATCAGCTACAAGAAAAAATTTTATAAAAGTCAATATGGGTCCTCACCACCCATCAATGCATGGTGTTCTTCGGCTAATCGTTACTCTAGATGGGGAAGATGTTATTGATTGTGAACCTATATTGGGATATTTACACAGAGGAATGGAAAAAATAGCGGAGAATCGAACAGTTATACAATATTTGCCTTATGTAACACGTTGGGATTATTTAGCTACTATGTTCACAGAAGCAATAACAGTAAATGCACCAGAACAATTGGAAAGTGTTGAAGTACCTAAAAGAGCCAGTTATATAAGAGTAATTATGCTGGAGTTGAGTCGTATAGCCTCCCATTTGTTATGGCTTGGACCTTTTATGGCGGATATCGGTGCACAGACTCCCTTTTTCTATATTTTCCGAGAAAGGGAATTGATATATGATCTATTCGAAGCCGTCACAGGTATGCGAATGATGCATAATTATTTCCGCATCGGAGGAGTAGCTGCAGATATACCTTATGGCTGGATCGAGAAATGTTTGGATTTTTGTGATTATTCTTTAAAAGAAGTTGTTGAGTATCAAAAACTCATTACGCGAAATCCCATTTTTTTGAAACGAGTTGAAGGGGTGGGCATTATTAGTGGGGGGGAGACAATAAATTGGGGTTTATCAGGACCAATGTTACGAGCTTCTGGGATCCAATGGGATCTTCGTAAAGTTGATCATTATGAGTGTTACAATAAATTTGATTGGGAAGTTCAATGGCAAAAAGAAGGAGATTCATTAGCTCGCTATTTAGTACGAATCGGTGAAATGCAAGAATCAATCAAAATTATTAAACAGGCTTTAGAAGAAATTCCTGGAGGACCTTATGAAAATTTAGAAGCTCGTCGCTTTCATAGGGCAAAAAATTCCGAATGGAATAATTTTGAATATAGATTTATTACTAAAAAACTTTCACCCAATTTTGAATTGTTAAAACAAGAACTTTATGTAAGGGTAGAAGCACCAAAAGGAGAATTAGGAATTTATTTGATAGGAGATAGTAGTGTTTTCCCCTGGAGATGGAAAATTCGTCCACCCGGTTTCATCAATTTGCAAATTCTTCCTCAGCTAGTTAAAAGAATGAAATTGGCTGATATCATGACAATACTAGGTAGTATAGATATCATTATGGGAGAAGTTGATCGTTGAAATGATAATTGATACGATAGAAATAGAAACTATTAATTCTTTTTATAGATTGGAATTCTTAAATGGAGTCTATGGAATAATATGGATTTTTGTCCCTATTTTCACTCTTGTCTTAGGAATCACAGTGGGGGTATTAGTCATTGTGTGGCTAGAAAGAAAAATATCCGCAGCAATACAACAACGTATTGGACCTGAACATGCAGGTCCATTAGGAATTTTTCAGACTTTTTCAGATGGTACCAAACTACTGTTGAAGGAGGATGTCCTTCCATCTAGAGGTAATATTCGTTTGTTTAGTATTGGACCTTCTATAGCAGTCATATCAATTTTATTAAGTTATTTAGTAATTCCTTTTGGATATCATCTTGTCTTAGCTGATCTCAGTATAGGTGTTTTTTTATGGATTGCCATTTCAAGTATTGTCCCCATTGGTCTTCTTATGTCAGGATATGGATCAAATAATAAATATTCCTTTTCAGGCGGTCTACGAGCTGCTGCTCAATCTATTAGTTATGAAATACCATTAACTCTATGTGTGTTAGCAATATCTCTACGTGTGATTCGTTGGAACATGAACTTCTTTTGTTTTTTAAGTTTATCAAAGTAAATAAAAAGAAATGAAAATATTATATTTATTAAAATGAAAGTGAAAGATATTCAATTTCTTTTTATTTTTTTGCACATTTCAGTTTACTGAGTTAAACCAGATAGTTAAATGAGTGAAACAAAACTGCTTCGAAATTTGTAGTAAAACAAAAAAAAAATCTCATTCCCTAAGTACAAGAAGGAAATTTCAGTAAAAATACGCCGGTTACCCCAAGATTAAGATTCTTTGATTAGTCGTCATATCTTGAAGCGGGTGCAAAAGATCAACTGTATAGAGTTTTTACTACTGTTTGTCTTGTATCTATTACTATACGGGGGATCAATCAAAAAAAAGTGAGCAGTTAGGAACACCAAAGTACACAAAGGATGAGTAATAGAAAAAATGTAAGGTATCAAAAAAAGAGGTTTTTTTGTATAAAACTTTGTATAAAACGAATCATATCCTCTCATAATAAGGATAAGGACTTGAAGTTGGTAGAAATGATAAAGCAGTACTTCCCCACGATTCCAATCTAGAGTATGCTATTATATTGCTCATTAAAGAAATGACTATCAAGAACGAATTAATCCTTTATTTACTTTTTTTTTTTCATTAATAACTACTATTCCAGATATGTCATGGTACGGGATTCTTCGGACTACAAGATCAAATCAGATTATAGAACAGGACCTAATAAGTAACGTTCAACAAATTGGGATTCATTTATCCACGGATTTTTATCTTCCTTTTGAACTCATTTCTATAATTCTTTTAGTTTCCTTGATAGGTGCAGTTACTATGGCTCGTCAATAATATAATAACAACATTCTTAGAATGAAAAAAGGATTTAAACTATTTTATTTCAATCTACTGTGTAATATTTTCTTGTGTTCTGTAATTCTTCTATTCTAGTCACCCAAATCAGTTGTTGAATTTTTGTTCATATTGAAATGAATCGAATCAAGATTGATGAGGAATTCGTCAATGATGTTGAAGCATGTACTTTTTCTGAGTGTTTATTTATTTTCTATCGGTATCTATGGATTGATTACAAGTCGAAGCATGATTAAAGCACTTATGTGTCTTGAGCTTATACTGAATTCATTGAATATAAATTTCGTAACATTTTCCGATATATTTGATAGTCGGCAATTAAAAGGAGAGATTTTCTCAATCTTTGTTATAGCCATTGCGGCTGCTGAGGCAGCTATTGGGCTAGCTATTGTTTCGTCGATACATCGTAACAGAAAGTCAATTCGTATCAATCAATCAAATTTGCTGAATAATTAGTCATAATTATTCTTAATTATTCTATAGTCATTGTTCTTCTATTTTCACATAGAAATCAAGACATAAGACTTCTATAGAATTAGAATATTCTAATTCTAAATAGAATCTAAAAAAAAAATACAATTCAATACCAAAACAAAAGATCTATTATTTATTATCCTTTTTATATTTTTCATATAGATTTATGATCTAGCTACTAACCTATTCTATTTAAGTTCTATTTAAGTTAAGAACAATATGATAGGATCATATTCTTATATTTTATATTATATCTGAATATTTGATTTGATTTCTATAATTTCTATATTTATATTAGTATTAGATATTAGACAGATTTTTCTATTTTAGACTATCTTTTAGACTATTTCTATTCTATAGATATTTCTATTCTATAGAATTCATATTTTATATATTAATGATTACTTCAAATTTCTAGAATTCTAAATTTTTATTTAGAATTCTAGAAAATTCAATCAAATTGCATTTAATTAAGATTAATACAAAAAATAAAAATAACCATGAATTAAATTCGCTACTCATATTTATTTCATGGTTATTGAAACAGAAATCAAAGTATTTTGGTCCCTTTTCATAAACAGATTTGAAAATATATTTATTCTTCCAATTTTGCTAAATCATTGATTCGTCTGGTGTCTACAATATTATTATTTCATTTTCTAATCTTACCACCAGATTGAAAATCCTTTTTGTTCAAAACTAGAATTTATAGACCCAATGTCACATTCAGTAAAAATTTATGATACATGTATAGGGTGTACCCAATGTGTACGAGCTTGCCCCACGGATGTTTTGGAAATGATCCCTTGGGACGGATGTAAAGCTAAGCAAATTGCTTCTGCACCAAGAACGGAGGATTGTGTAGGTTGTAAGAGATGTGAATCCGCTTGTCCAACAGATTTTTTGAGTGTTCGTGTTTATTTATGGCATGAAACAACTCGAAGCATGGGTCTTTCTTATTGATACGTGACAAAAAACTCCACCTGAATCATTTGATTCCTTTTTACCGACAAACAAAAACCCGTGCTCGAGAAAAGAAAATATATTATTCTTATTTCGAGCACGGGTTTTCTGGTCAAAATTTATCTTGTCTTTATCACGAGTTTTTTCCCTTGGTTAACAATACTTCTTGTTTTGCCAATATTTGCGGGCTCTTCCATTTTCTTTTTTCCTCATAGGGGAAATAAGGTGTATAGGTGGTATACTATATGTATATGTATACTGGAGCTCCTTCTAATGACCTATGTATTTTGTTATCAATTTCAATTGGACGATCCATTAACCCAACTTAAGGAAGATTATAAATGGATAAATCTTTTTAATTTTCACTGGAGACTGGGAATCGATGGAATTTCCATAGGACCCATTTTATTGACAGGATTTATCACTACTTTAGCTACTTTAGCGGCTTGGCCAGTTACTCGAAATCCTCGATTTTTCTATTTCCTAATGTTAGCAATGTATAGTGGCCAAATAGGATCATTTTCTTCTCGAGACCTTTTACTTTTTTTCATCATGTGGGAATTAGAATTAATTCCTGTTTACTTACTTTTATCGATGTGGGGAGGAAAAAAACGCTTGTACGCGGCTACAAAGTTTATTTTATACACTGCAGGAGGTTCCATTTTTCTCTTAATAGGAGTTCTAGGGATAGGTTTATATGGTTCCAATGAACCAACATTAGATTTTGAAAGATTGGTTAATCAATCATATCCTGCAGTATTGGAAATAATATTCTATTTTGGTTTCCTTATTGCTTATGCTGTCAAATCGCCGATTATACCCCTACATACATGGTTACCAGAGACCCACGGGGAAGCACATTACAGTACATGTATGCTTCTAGCCGGAATATTATTAAAGATGGGAGCATATGGGTTGATTCGGATCAATATGGAATTATTAACTTACGCTCATTCTAGATTATCTCCCTGGTTGGTTATAGTAGGAATAATACAAATCATTTATGCAGCTTCAACCTCTCTCGGTCAACGCAATTTTAAAAAACGTATTGCCTATTCTTCCGTATCTCACATGGGTTTCACAATTATAGGAATTGGTTCTATAACTGGCATAGGACTCAATGGAGCCATTTTACAAATACTTTCTCATGGATTTATTGGTGCTGCACTTTTTTTCTTAGCAGGAACGAGTTGTGATAGAATACATTTTTTTTATCTCGACGAGATGGGAGGAATATCTATCCCAATGCCAAAATGCCAAAAATTTTTACCATATTTAGTAGTTTCTCGATGGCTTCTCTTGCATTGCCAGGAATGAGTGGTTTTGTTGCAGAATTCTTAGTATTTTTTGGAATAATTACCAGCCAAAAATATTTTTTTATGTCAAAAATGTTAATTACTTTTTTAATGGCAATTGGAATGATATTAACTCCTATTTACTTAATTATCTATGTTATCTATGTTACGTCAGATTTTTTATGGATATAAGCTATTCAATATTTCAAATTCGAATTTTTTGGATTCTGGACCACGAGAACTATTTGTTTTGATTTGCATCTTTCTACCTGTAATAGGAATTGGTATTTATCCTGATTTTGTTCTCTCGTTATCGGTTGACAAGGTACAAATTATACTATCTAATTATTTTTATAGATCCTAATTCTTTTTATAGATTAGATAGTTTTCATTAATTATTAATTAGAATTAGAAAAAGGTCTTAGAATTCCTTAACTTTCATATTTTCAATATTATTCGTTGTATAATGAAAAAATAAATAAATGAAGAATGAATTAGAATTGTAATCAGATACACCTAGAGTTTTTGAGAATCATTTGAATAATTCCTCCATTCAAACGGTTTTCAAAAACTCACATAAAATCTCGTCGTCTACCAGACAACGTTTTTATGTATTCTTCATGTAGTATGTAGTTTCTTTTATTCAATTAGATATTAATGGGAATGAACCATAACTATGGAATCCTATTCCCAATAGATTGATTCCCAAAAAGCATATCCAAATTAGGAAAAATCCTATAAAAGCTACAAATGCCGAATTTATCGCTTGACCTTGCAATCTTTTATTTGTTCTAGTATGTAAATAAATTGCAAATATGGTCCAAGTAATAAAAGCCCAAGTTTCCTTAGGGTCCCAATTCCAATAAGAACCCCATGCTTCATTAGCCCATACTGCTCCAGAAAGAATGCCTATGGTTAAAAAGGTAAACCCTAGACTAATGACACGATAACTCCAATAATCCAAATGCTGAATTAATTGATATTTGTAAAAATTTGGAAATGAGACAAAAGAAGTATTTTGAAACCCACTTCTTTTTTCGTTCAAAGATTTCATTTCACCAAAGAAAAAGAACTCTTTTAAATAATTCTTCTTTTTCAAAAAAAAATGTATGTTTTTTCGAAATGTAATCACTATAAAAGCAACTGATAATAATGATCCACATAAAAGCATTGCATAGCTCAATAACATCATACTTACATGCATGATTAACCAATAAGATTGTAGAGCGGGTACTAATATTTTGGATTGATGCATTTCAGTTGAAAGGCTTGACATGGCGAAACCTTGAGTAAAAATAGTACTTGGTGCAGTTATTGCGCTTAAATCGTTTTTTTGACTCCCAAAATACGGAATCATATGAATAATGGATAAACTCCATGAAAGAAAAATTAATGATTCGTATAAATTACTTAAGGGAAAATGCCCCGAAGAAATCCAACGAATACCTAAAAATCCTGTGATAGATAAAAAAGTAGCTATTATACCTTTTTTTGACGAATTATGTAATCCTTCGATTTCGCGGACTAATAAATTCATCAAATGAATCATAATCATAATTGAAATGATTGAAAAGGAAATATGACTGAATATATGTTCTAATGTCGCAAATGTTATAAACATAACATACAAAAGAGTACTTAATTAAATAATGAAAATCGGGGAATATTAGATCTATTGTATTTCTTTTTTATATTATATTTATTTTATATTTATATAACATAAATATATTATTTATGTTATGCCACCACTCGGATTCGAACCGAGATGCTCTAGCACTGCTTCCTAAGAGCAGCGTGTCTACCAATTTCACCATGGTGGCTTACCTGAAATCTGAAATAATACTGAAATAATAATAATAATAGTAAATTTGTGTTGAATTGTCGAGATTCAATAGATTCAATCGAATTTAGGAAACATTAGGGTCAATTAAGAAAGATGTATTTTCATTCATATGGAAATAGTGAATATCAATAATTCTTAGCTTAGTTAGTATAGTTAGTATCTTTATGAGTTCAATTTTTACAATCAACTTTTCCGTTTCTGTACTATAACTTACTATAACTCTTACTATAACTATAGTAGAAAGTAAAAAACCAACCTAGACTTTGTTTAGCCAGAAAAGTCCTAATTTAAGACTTTCGTTCTCAGTCGAGGTATATAAGATTCAGAATTTTTTTTTTTCATTATTTTTATTTTTCCATGCTTTCTCGTTTTATAAAGAAAATTTCTCAATGAATATTATAATGAATATTATTATATAATTAGAATTAGGATTCCCCATGTATCACAATGCAAAATTTCATAATGAAATCTAAAGAAAGATTTGTTTGAATGATTTCGACACTCGACACCATTGTGCTTTTCAAAAAAGAAAAGCACAATTTATAGGAAATAAAAAATCATTTCATGAATTCAATTTCAATATGGAATATATTCTTTCTAACTATATGATAAATAACTATAATATAATATACTATAATAAATATAGTATAAATAGTATAAAAAGTAAAAAAAAAAAAATGATAATAAAAATACAGGACAAAATAAAATCAAAATACAAAATACTAAGTATGAGTACTTAGAATCCCATCCAGTAAATATAGAGATTCTCTTTTTTCATATGACCTATAATATAAATATAATATTAAAATATAATATTAAGAAGTTCAATAAAAAAAAACACATTAATAAATGTGAATTCGTTGTCTTCCAATTGACAATTGGAAGATTGAAAGGTCTTTGAGACATGTCAATTAGGATTTGGATTTGTCCAAGACTTTTTTTGTCGTACAAAAAGATTTTTGGAATGTCCAGTAGCAATAGATTTAGCTAAAGAAAAAGCTTTTATTGCTGCTAAATAGCCTTTTTTTTTCCACAAATTTCTACGAATACGTTTTTTTGACAGAGAAATACGCTTTTTTGGAACTGCCATTTTTTTTTTTAATAGGTGACTCATTTTTATTGTTATATGTGAAAGACATATATTGGTACAAATATATTATTATTATTCTTTAGTATTCATTATCTATATTTATTATTTATTTAATCATTAATCAATAATATATGAATATAAGAAGCATCATGTTCTGAAACAACAGAAAAATAGACAAAGCAAAGAATAGAAAACAAAAAAAAAAATACAATTAAAGATAAAAAAAATAAAATTCTAAAAAAAAAATTAATAAATATAAATTTATTAAAAATTTATTAAATAAAAATTTATTAAATAAAATATAAATCTATTAATATTAAAATTAATATTAAATTTAAATATAAATATATAAATTAAATATAAACAATATAAAAAACAATAAAAAAGATATATAAAGATATATAAATATAAAAGAATATATAAATAAAAATAATATAATTATTTAAAATTTCATATCATATAATCTTATAGTATGTGTATCTTAAGAAATATCTTTCTTTTTTTGAAAGTTTAAAACTAGTTACTAGTTATTAACTAGTTTTAAACTTTACTAATTTTTTCATCATATCATTTGACCAACCAATTGCAACTCTTATTTGATTGAAATATTTGATAAAAAAGTCTTAATTTGAATATCTTATTTTTTTATATCTTTTTTTTTTTTATTTATTGTTTTGTTCTTTTCGAAAGAAATAAAAATTAGGGAATCGGAAACAATTCTAAAAAAAAAAAAGAACAATTTGTTTTCTTATGGAATATACATATATATATGCATGGATGATACCTCTTTTTCCGCTACCAGTTACTATGTTAATAGGATTTGGCCTTTTACTTATACCGACAGCAACAAAAGATATTCGTCGTATATGGGCTTTCCCAAGTATTTTACTACTATATTTTACTACTAAGTATAGCTATGTGGTTTTCGGCTAATCTGTCTATTCAGCAAATAAATGGAAGTTTGACCTATCAATATCTATGGTCTTGGACCATCAATAATGATTTTTTATTAGAGTTCGGATACTTGATCGATCCACTTACTTCTATTATGTCAATACTAATTACTACTGTTGGAATCATAGTTTTTATTTATAGTGAAAATTATATGTCTCACGATCAAGGATATTTGATATTTTTTGCTTATATGAGTTTTTCCAATGCTTCGATGTTGGGATTAGTTACTAGTTCCAATTTGATACAAATTTATCTTTTTTGGGAACTAGTGGGAATGTGTTCGTATTTATTGATTTTATTGATAGGTTTTTGGGTCACGCGACCCGTTGCAGCAAGTGCTTGTCAAAAAGCTTTTGTAACTAATCGTATAGGAGATTTTAGTTTATTATTAGGAATCCTAGGATTTTATTGGCTAACTGGTAGTTTCGAATTTCGAGAGATGTTTCAATTTCAAATAGTTAATAGCTTGATTCATAATAATAATAATGGGGTCAATTCTTTATTTGCTACTTTATGTACCTTTTTATTATTTGTCGGTGCAGTTGCTAAATCCGCCCAATTCCCCCTTCACGTATGGTTACCCGATGCCATGGAAGGTCCCACTCCCATTTCGGCTCTTATACACGCTGCTACTATGGTAGCAGCAGGAATTTTTCTTATAGCTCGGCTTCTTCCTCTTTTCATAGTTATACCTTACATAATGAATATCATATCTTTAGTAGGTATAATAACAGTACTCCTAGGAGCTACTTTGGCTCTTGCCCAAAGAGACATTAAAAGAAGTTTAGCGTATTCTACAATGTCTCAATTGGGTTATATTATATTAGCTCTAGGTATAGGTTCTTATCGAGCTGCTTTATTCCATTTGATAACCCATGCTTATTCTAAAGCTTTATTGTTTTTGGGATCCGGATCCATTATCCATTCAATGGAACCAATTGTTGGATATTCACCAAAGAAAAGTCAGAATATGATTCTTATGGGAGGTTTAAGAAGATATGTTCCAATTACAAAAACTACTTTTTTTTTAGGTACACTTTCTCTTTGTGGTATTCCACCCCTTGCTTGTTTTTGGTCCAAAGATGAAATTCTTCATGATAGTTGGTTGTACTCACCAATTTTTGCACTAATAGCTTGGTTCACAACAGGATTAACCGCTTTTTATATGTTTCGAATGTATTTATTGACCTTTGATGGGTATTTGCGTGTTCATTTTCAGGATTATACTAATTTTAGTAGTATAGTAGTACAAAAAATAGCTCGTTTTATTCAATATCTCTATGGGGAAGGGGGACACTAAAGAAAATCAATAGGAATTTTATTTTAAATAAAACGAATAAGGTTTGCTTTTTTTCAAAGGATATACTTCAAATTAACAAAAATGTAAGAAGTAAGATACGAGACTTTAGTACTCACTATAAGAAAAAATATACTTATATTTATCCTCACGAATCGAACAATACTATGTTATTTTCTTTACTTGTATTAGGACTATTTACTTTGTTTGACTTTGTTTGTTGGATCAATAGGAATTTCATTTAATGTAGGGGAATTAGATCTGGATATATTATCAAAATGGTTAACTCCATCGACAATTCTTTTTTATCAAAATTCTAATTCTTCTGAAGATTGGTATGTATTTTTTTCAAATGTTGTTTTCTCAGTAAGTATAGCTCTTTTCGGACTATTGATAGCATTTTTTTCTTATGGATCTGTTTATTCCTCTTTCCAAAATTTGGACTTAATTAATTCATTTTTCAAAGGAGTTTCTAAAAGAGTTTTTTTGGATAAAATCAAAAATGTGATATACAATTGGTCATATAATCGTGGTTATATAGATATTTTTTATTTTTATACTAGGATTTTTACAAAGAGTATAAGAGGATTAGTCGACATAACTCAGTTTTTTGATAAATATATAATTGATGGAACTAT